TGAAAAAGGGGGGGTTTTTCATAAAAATAAAGAAAGTGTTTTTTTTATTTTCTGTAAACTTTTATTAGCATGGACTGAGAAACAAAAATATTGATAAAATGAATGTTTTTATTCATTTTCTTCAGAAATTTTGGTTTTTCTGTTTATATAATATTATATATATATATATTTATTTATTAGAACAATAATAAATATTTATTAATTATTATTCTTTTAATATAAATATTCATGAGATTAATAAAATGTTTCAATATTATTATACATCTACTTAATAATAGAAAGAGATTTCACCGAATTTCAATAGTTAAATCATGAATACAGATAAATATATAAACGATCGACCTATAAGATCTCAAAAGCTCTTTGGGATTTAGTCAAATTTGAATATTTAATAGACATATTAATTATCTAAACCTTTGTTAGTTAATAAACTATTTTTATTAATTATTCAACATATATTTTTATATAATTATAAATAGTTTAATTAATAAATAATATATATATATATATATAGCACTTAAGGAAAATTAAATATAAATAATATAATTGAAACCACAAATAATTGGAATACTAATAAATAATGAAAAAAAAAAATATTTATTTTTATTAGAAAAAAAAAGTGATTGATTTTAATGGATAAATAATAACGTAATTTCATTATGAACAGGAAATTGCATATTTATGTAAATTAAGAAAAAGAGTAATACTATTGAAAATTTCTTAAAATATCAATATCTATCTTTTTTTAAAATTTAAAAAAAAAAAGCTAGATATTGATTTGAGTTTTTAACTTATTTAATTAAATATATTTAAATACAATTTAGTTATAAATAAATAAAAAATTATTATTTAACCTTAAGCCCTTTATTTTGCGCCGAAAATTTTTGTTTGGGTGTAATTTAATTAGATTAAAATTTTTAAGTTTGTTTTTGTTTAAAAGTAGGTTAAAAGGTTTTATTAATTTTTTAAATAAATTAAAAAATTGGATTAAACAAAATAAGGGAAGATATTTTGTAATTTTTAAAACCTTTTAATCGTAGGTTGAATAAAGTTTATTTTTGTTATTTAAATATGTTAATAATAAAATTGAATTTTAAGTTGGGAAGTCTTAAAAATTTAATTTTTTATCATATTATGTTTATATTTAATAAAATTAAAATTTATTTAATTTAGTAAAAAATATGTATTATAAATTTTAATTAAAAATAAATATTATTTATAAATTATTGGGAAGATATTTTATAACTATTTATTGAGTTCAATTATTAACTAAATTTTATGTTTAATGTAATAAAATTGCTGCTATTTTTTATATAGTGTAGGGCACTATGCGTTGGGGTTTTGCATTTAAAGTTTCAATAATGTTTATTTTTATATAGTTGGTTTTTTTGACTTAATTTTTTTATTTAATTAATAATTTATTTTTTAAATATTATTGAATATTTTACTACAAAAAAATTATTGTTATAAATTTATATTTATTTATTTGATTTTTTTTTCTAGCTAGTAAATTATCTATTTTAATTTCACTTTATTAAAATAAAAGAAAAAAATTTTAAACGATAAAATTTAATTTTTGCTCTAGTAAAAGTTTTATTCTAGCTTAATAATTTGTTAAAAATATATTTTACATGTAAATTTTTGTAAGTATGAATAATTTATTCTTAAAGAAAAATTATGTTTTAAAATTCGCAGTATTTAATTTTAATTTTTAAATAAATTTAGAGTTAGTAATATTTTTAAAGCATTGGTTAATATCGTGCCAGCTACCGCGGTTATACGAAAAATGCAAATAAATTATTTTAGTCAATAGTTAATTTTTAATTTAAATTTAATTAATAAATTATTAGGTGAAATTTTAATTTGTTGAAATTTTTAATTAGATAAAAGGAAGCTATGAAATTTAAGGTTTAAACTAGGATTAGATACCCTATTATTTTAAATGTAAATTTAATTACTAAAGTAGTAAGAGATATAGTCTTGAAACTTAAAGAATTTGGCGGTGTTTTAGTCTATTCAGAGGAACCTGTTCCGTAATCGATAATCCACGTTTTACCTTACTTAATTTAGTAATCAATATGTATACCGTCGTCATCAGAATGTCCTATAAGGGAAATAATTTTCTAAATATAAAAATATATTTGATGTCAGATCAAGGTGCAGTTAATAGTTAAGTGGAAATGGGTTACAATAATAATATTTATATGGTTTATAAAATGAAATTTTTATATTAAAGTGGATTTGATAGTAAATAAATAAATTAAAATTTATTGATTTTAGCTCTAAAACATGCACACATCGCCCGTCGCTCTCGTTGTTTAAAATGAGATAAGTCGTAACATAGTAGATGTACCGGAAGGTGTATCTAGAAAGACAAATTGGAGCTTGAATAGTAAAGCATTTCATTTACATTGAAAAGTTATCGTGCAATTCGATTTAATTTGATAATAAAAAATTATTAATGTTTTTTGAATAAAAAAAAAATTATTTAATAAAATCAATTTTATAAATAAAAATTTTAGTATTGGATAAAGAAAAAATAATTTAAATAATAGTTAATTAGTATTGTAAAAGAAAGTTGAAATATTTGAAAATAATTTAATTTAAAAGTAAATATTATATATTGTACCTTGTGTATCAGGGTTTATTAATTAAAATATAAAAATTTATATTTCCCGATTTTAAGAGATCTAATAATATATTTTAGTTTACGTTTTATAGTAATTAAAAATATATTATTTGTAATGAAACGTTATTCGTTCTTAAATATATCTGGTTTTTTAAGAAATAAATTTAATTTAGAAAATAAAGAATATTTATTTATTTATTTTAAATAAATAATTTTTATTTTTAATATTTTAAGGGATAAGCTTTAAAATATAACCTATAATTTATATTTAAATTTAAAATTTATAAGCTTAGAAATAGCTATTAATTTAAAAATGTTATAATTTATTTTAAATTAAAAATAATTTTTATTGATTTAGGTGTTTTATTAAAATATATTTTATAATAAATATAAAATAAAAATAATGATAAAATTAGTATAAATAAATTGTAAAAGTATAATTAATTTATTAGGTTAAATTAAGGAACTCGGCAAATAAACGCTCGCCTGTTTAACAAAAACATGTCTTTTAGAAAATAATTTAAAGTCTAATCTGCCCACTGATAATTTAAAGGGCCGCGGTATTTTGACCGTGCAAAGGTAGCATAATAATTAGTCTTTTAATTAAGGGCTAGAATGAATGATTGAACGAGGTGTTGACTGTCTCAATTTAAATGAAATTAAAATTTAACTTTTAAGTTAAAAGGCTTAAATTTAATTAAAGGACGAGAAGACCCTATAGAGCTTTATATTTATATATTAATTTATTTATAGAAATTTTTAAATTTTATTAAAATAAATATTTTGTTGGGGTGACAGGAAGATTTATAAAACTCTTTTTATTTTTTAACAAAAATTATTGAATTATTGATCCAATTTTATTGATTATAAGATTAAGTTACCTTAGGGATAACAGCGTAATTTTTTTTAAGAGTTCTTATCGACAAAAAAGATTGCGACCTCGATGTTGGATTAAGAGTTATTTTTGGGTGTAGAAGTTCAAAGTTTAGGTCTGTTCGACCTTTAAATTCTTACATGATCTGAGTTCAGACCGGCGTAAGCCAGGTCGGTTTCTATCCTTAATAATAATAAAATATTTTAGTACGAAAGGACCAAATATTAAGAATATTTTCTTTATAGTTGATTATCATTAATTAATATTACTTTGGCAGATTAGTGCCATGAATTTAGAATTCATTTATGTAATTTTTATTACAAGTAATACTTGATAATATTTGATTTAATTATTTCTTTAATTGGAAGATTTTTATTAATTATTTGTATTTTAGTAGGGGTTGCTTTTTTAACTTTATTAGAACGAAAAGTTTTAGGTTATATTCAAATTCGAAAAGGACCAAATAAAGTTGGTTTTATAGGAATTCCTCAACCTTTTTGTGATGCAATTAAGTTATTTAGAAAGGAACAAACTTATCCTATCTTATCAAATTATATAAGTTATTATTTTTCACCAATTTTTAGTTTATTTTTATCTTTAATAGTTTGATTAATTATACCTTATTTTACTAATTTATATACTTTTAATTTAGGTTTGTTATTTTTTTTATGTTGTACAAGTTTAGGGGTTTATACTGTTATAATTGCTGGTTGATCTTCAAATTCTAATTATGCTTTATTAGGGGGATTGCGGGCAGTTGCTCAAACAATTTCTTATGAAGTAAGATTAGCTTTGATTTTATTATCTTTTGTTTTTTTAATTGGGAATTATAATTTATATTTTTTTTATTCTTATCAAAGTTATATTTGATTTATTTTAATTACATTTCCTTTAGCTTTATCTTGATTTGCTTCTTGTTTAGCTGAAACTAATCGTACTCCTTTTGATTTTGCTGAAGGGGAATCTGAGTTAGTTTCGGGATTTAATGTAGAATACAGAAGAGGAGGATTTGCGTTAATTTTTTTAGCAGAATATGCAAGCATTTTATTTATAAGAATATTATTTAGTGTAATTTTTTTAGGATGTGATTTAATATCTTTTATATTTTACATTAAATTAACTTTTTTATCTTTTATATTTATTTGAGTTCGTGGAACTTTACCCCGATTTCGATATGATAAATTGATATATTTAGCTTGAAAAAGATTTTTGCCTTTAGCATTAAATTATTTAATTTTTTTCTTGGGTTTAAAGGTTTTATTATTTTATTTATTTTAATGAAATATATTTAGTAAAGTCAATAGAATTTTTATTTCTATCTTATGTTTTCAAAACATATGCTTATTCAAGCTCATTAACTAATCTAATAAATTATCTCAAATTTTTCTAATTAGAGGGTTAATTAAATAGTATAAAAAGTATAAAACTGTTAAAATTTGTCCTGTAATAACGTAAGGCTCTTCGACTGGACGTGCTCCAATTCAAGTTAATAATATAACAATAATTAATATAGATCAAAATAAAATTTGATTTAAAGGATAAAATTGAATCCCTTGAAATTTTCTTAAATGTGTAAAAGGTAAAATTATTAAGATAGCAATTGATAATACTAAAGCAATAACTCCCCCAAATTTATTTGGGATAGATCGTAAAATAGCATAAGCAAATAAAAAGTATCATTCTGGTTGAATATGAACTGGGGTAACTAAAGGGTTAGCTGGAATAAAATTATCTGGGTCTCCTAAAAGATAAGGATTTAATAAAGTTAATACTGTTAAAATTATTACTAAAATAAAAAATCCGGTTAAGTCTTTAAATGTATAATAAGGATGAAAAGGGATTTTATCTAGATTACTATTTAATCCTAAAGGATTATTTGAACCTGTTTGATGTAAAAATAATAGATGAATTATTGTTATGGCTGCTACAATAAATGGGAGTAAAAAATGAAAAGTAAAAAATCGAGTTAAAGTTGCATTATCGACTGCAAATCCTCCTCATAATCATTGAACAAGTTCTGTACCTAAGTAAGGAATGGCTGATAATAAATTTGTAATTACTGTAGCACCTCAAAATGATATTTGTCCCCAAGGTAATACATACCCTATAAAAGCAGTTCCTATTACTAAAAATAGTAAAATAACTCCAATTATTCAAGTAGGAGTAAATAGAAATGAATTATAATATATTCCACGTCCTACGTGTAGATATAAACAAATAAAAAAAAAAGAAGCTCCATTAGCGTGCAATGTTCGTATTAATCATCCATAATTTACATCTCGACAAATATGAGTAACTCTATCAAAAGCTAAATCAATATGTGCTGTAAAATGTATTGCTAAAAATAAACCAGTAGCAATTTGAATAATTAAGCATAATCCTAATAAAGAACCAAAATTTCATCAAGTAGAAATATTTGAAGGTGCTGGTAAATCAACTAATGCATTATTTGCAATTTTAAATAAGGGGTGATGAGAGCGAATGGGTTTATTCATTAGTTTTTTTGTCGAAGTGGACCATAAAAAATATTTGTAATTTTTACAATTACAATTAAAGTTAAAAATAAATAATTAATTAATATAATAGTAATAAATCTTGTAGGTAAATTATATAATTTTGTTAAATTTAAAGAATTTTCGTTTATATTTAAAAAAGATATATTTGTAAAAGTTCTTATATCTAAATTTATAAAATTAAAAATTCAAATATTTTGATCTAAAATTAATAAAATAATAGTTCTTATTCTAATTATTAATATAATAAATAATATTAAATTAGATGAAAAAGTGAATATTTCATTAGAAGCTAAACTAGTTATATAAATAAATAAAATTAATATACCCCCTAAAAAAACTAAAAATAAAATATATGAAAATCAAAATGTTTTTGTAATTAATCCTGTTATTAAACAAATTAATAAAGTTTGAATTAATAAAATAAGACCTATAGCTAAAGGATGTTTTATTTGTGTAAAAATAAAACTAATAATTATATTTAGTATTAAAAATAAAAATTGAAAAATATCAGAGAATAGTTTAAATAAAATATTAGCTTTGGGAGTTATTGATAAAGAGGTTTCTTTTTCTCTGAAGTTTTAGAAAACAATTTTTTTTTCTTTGATTTACAAGACCAATATTTTTTATAAACTACTAAAACTAATGGTAATATATGTTTTTATATCTATTATTATATTTATTAGAGGTATTTTAGTGTTTTCGTCTAGACGAAAACATTTATTAGTTACTTTATTAAGATTAGAATTTATTGTTTTAAGTTTATTTTTTATTCTTTTTATATATTTAAATTTTTATAATTATGAAACTTATTTTTCTATAATATTTTTAGTATTTAGAGTATGTGAAGGAGCCTTAGGTTTATCTATTTTAGTTTCTATAATTCGAACTCATGGAAATGATTTTTTTCAGTCTTTTAATATCTTGCAATGTTAAAAATTTTTTTATCTTTATTATTTATAATCCCTGTATGTTTTTTAAAAAATAGATATTGATTGGTGCAAAATATTTTATTTATTATTACTTTTTTATTCATAAGATTAGGATTTTATTTATCTTATTGAGGTAATTTAAGCTATTTTATAGGATGTGATATAATGTCTTATGGTTTAATTTTGTTGAGTTTTTGAATTTGTAGCTTAATATTTGTTGCTAGAGAATCTGTAAATAAAGTTAATTTTTATAGCAATTATTTTAGATTAGTAGTATTGAGATTATTAATTTTATTGTATTGTACTTTTAGAAGATTTAATTTATTTATATTTTATTTATTTTTTGAAGGTAGTTTAATTCCTACATTATTTTTAATTATCGGTTGAGGTTATCAACCTGAACGATTACAAGCTGGGGTTTATCTTTTATTTTATACTTTATTAGCTTCTTTACCTTTATTATTAGGTATTTTTTATATTTATAAAAGAAGAGGCACATTAAATATATTTATATTAAATAATTTAAATTATATAAATTTTATAATATATTTATGTATGATTATAGCTTTTTTAGTAAAAATACCTATGTTTTTAGTTCATTTATGACTTCCAAAAGCTCATGTTGAAGCTCCTGTTGCTGGTTCAATAATTTTAGCTGGGGTATTATTAAAATTAGGAGGTTATGGTTTGTTGCGAATTTTTATATGTTTATCTATATTAGGATTAAAGTTTAATTTTATTTGAATTGGGATTAGATTATTAGGAGGTGTATTAGTAAGATTAATTTGTTTACGTCAAACGGATTTAAAATCATTAATTGCTTATTCATCAGTAGCACACATAGGAATTGTTTTAGGGGGATTAATAACAATAAATTATTGAGGGTTTTGTGGTTCTTATACTTTAATAATTGCTCATGGATTATGTTCATCTGGATTATTTTGTTTAGCAAATATTTCTTATGAGCGTTTAGGAAGACGAAGATTATTTATTAATAAGGGGTTAATAAATTTTATACCTAGAATAACTTTATGGTGATTTTTATTAAGATCTTCAAATATAGCAGCTCCTCCTTCTTTAAATTTATTAGGAGAAATTAGATTATTAAATAGAATTATTTCTTGATCTTGAGTTTCTATAATTTCTTTGATGTTACTTTCTTTTTTTAGAGCTGCTTATACATTATATTTATTTTCTTATAGTCAACATGGAAAATTTTATTCTGGAGTATATTCTTGTTCAATAGGATATTCTCGTGAATATTTATTATTATTTCTTCATTGATTTCCTTTAAATTTATTAATTTTAAAAAGAGAGTCATGTATATTATGATTATACTTAAATAGTTTAATAAAAACATTGATTTGTGGTGTCAAAAATATGAGTTATCATTTTAGGTCATTATAGAAATTATATCAATTTGTTTAATTAGTTTTATTATTTTATTAATAATTAGTTTTCTTTGTTTTTGAAGTGGTATTTATTTTTTATTAAATGATTTAGTTTATTTTATTGAATGAGAATTATTAAGTTTAAATTCTTCTTCTATTGTTATAACAATTTTATTTGATTGAATATCTTTATTATTTATAAGTTTTGTTTTATTTATTTCATCTTTAGTTATTTTTTATAGAAAAGAATATATAAGAGGAGATATTAATATTAATCGTTTTATTTTATTAGTTTTAATATTTGTATTATCTATAATATTATTAATTATTAGTCCAAATTTAATTAGAATTTTATTAGGTTGAGACGGGTTAGGCTTAGTTTCATACTGTTTAGTAATTTATTATCAAAATGTAAAATCCTATAATGCTGGAATATTAACAGCATTATCTAATCGAATTGGTGATGTAATACTTCTGTTGGCTATTGCTTGAATATTAAATTTTGGAAGTTGAAATTATATTTTCTATTTAGAATGTATAAAAAATAGTTTTGAAATAATATTGATTGGTTTATTAGTTATAGTAGCTGCAATAACAAAAAGAGCACAGATTCCATTTTCTTCGTGATTACCTGCTGCTATAGCAGCTCCTACTCCAGTTTCTGCTTTAGTTCATTCTTCGACTTTAGTAACTGCTGGGGTTTATTTATTAATTCGTTTTAATGTTTTATTAATAGAGACTTACTTAAGTAAATTTTTACTTATTATTTCTGGTTTAACTATATTTATGGCTGGATTAGGAGCTAATTTTGAGTTTGATTTAAAAAAAATTATTGCTTTATCAACTCTTAGTCAATTAGGTTTAATAATAAGAATTTTAGCGATAGGATTTTCTAAATTAGCTTTTTTTCATTTATTGACTCATGCTCTTTTTAAAGCTTTATTATTTATATGTGCCGGGGCTGTTATTCATAATATAAAGGATTCACAAGATATTCGAAATATAGGGGGTTTAGTTAATCAAATACCTCTTACTTCTAGTTGTTTTAATATTGCCAATTTAGCTTTATGTGGAATACCTTTTTTAGCTGGATTTTATTCGAAGGATTTAATTTTAGAAATTGTTTGTTTATCTCATTTAAATATATTAAGATTTTTTTTGTATTTTTTTAGAACAGGTCTTACTGTTTGTTATTCTTTTCGTTTAGCTTATTATTCTATAAGTGGTGATTTTAATAGAAGAAGATTACATCCTTTAAATGATGAAGGTTGAATTATACTTCGAGGAATGCTTGGGTTATTAATTATAGTAATTTTAGGAGGAAGAACTTTAAGATGATTAATTTTTCCCAATCCTATAACTATTTGTTTACCTCTTTATTTAAAATTGTTGGCTTTAATAGTAAGAGTTTTAGGGGGGTGAATTGGGTATGAAATTTCTAAGTTTGCTTTAATTTGATCAATAAAATCTTTAAATATATATTCTATAAGAGTTTTTATAGGATCAATGTGAAATATACCCTTTATTTCTACAATTTTAATTAATTATTATCCTTTAAATTTAGGGTATTTAATTATGAAAAGAGGGGATCAAGGTTGAAGAGAATATTTTGGAGGACAAAAAATTTATTCAAATCTTAAATTAAATACTATTTTTAGACAAAATTTACAAAATAATGATTTAAAAATTTATTTAATTAGATTTGTATTTTGAATTGTTATTTTAATATTTTTATTTATTTATTCAAATAGCTTATATTTAGAGCGTGACACTGAAGATGTTAAAGAGATTTATTTTAATCTTTGAATATCTATAAAGACATAAATCTTATTTTTACAGTGAAAATGTAAGGTTTTAGTTAAACTATATAAATAGAAATATTAATGGAATTAAACCACTAAAGAAAGAAGTTAGCAGCTTCTTCTTGAACTTCATATTTCCTTAATTGGAATAATTTATTCAATTATATCATTAACAGTGATAAGCCTCTTTTTGGCTTCAATTAAAGAATAAGGATAATAATTATCTAATATTAGGTCGAAACTAATTGCAATATATCGCTTCACTATTCATAAGACAGATTGATCAAATCAATACTTTTTGAATGCAAATCAAATGTTATAATTAACTACGGTCCTATTAATTAGCTCATTCTAATGCTCCTTGATTTCATTCATGATATAATCCAATTAATAAAATAATTAAAAAGAATAATCCAACAGAGCTTCATATTATAATGCTTGAAAAGGATAAAATTATGATCATAGGTAATAAAAGAGCAATTTCTACATCAAAAATAAGGAAAATAACAGCGATTAAGAAAAACCGTAGAGAAAAAGGTAGACGAGCTGATCTTTTTGGGTCAAATCCACATTCAAAAGGGGATCTTTTTTCACGATCAATAATTGTTTTTTTAGATAAAATTGAAGCTAAAATTATTACAATTATAGATAATGAAATTAAAATGATTCTTATAAATAAAATAATAATAATTACTTATACTAAATTATATTTAGTCCTTATGATTGGAAGTCATATATACTTTTATACTATATAAGTATCTACCTCATCAATAAATAGAAATATATAAAAATAATCAAACAACATCAACAAAATGTCAATATCAAGCAGCTGCTTCAAATCCAAAATGATGATTTTTAGAAAAATGAAAATAATTGTGTCGAATTAAACAAATTAAAAGGAATGTTGTTCCAATAATAACGTGAAGACCATGAAATCCTGTTGCTATAAAAAAAGTCGAGCCATAAACAGAATCAGAGATAGTAAAAGAAGCTTCAATATATTCATAGCCTTGTAAAATAGAAAAATAAATACCTAAGATTACTGTTAATAATAAGCCCTGAAAAGCTTGTGAATGATTACCTTCTATTAAACCATGATGGGCTCAAGTTACTGTTATACCTGAAGATAATAAAATGGCCGTATTTAAAAGAGGGATTTGAAAAGGATTAAATGCATAAATTCCAATAGGAGGTCAAATAGCCCCTAATTCAATAGCTGGGGATAATCTTCTATGAAAAAAAGCTCAAAAAAATGAAATAAAAAAAAATACTTCTGAAATAATAAATAAAATCATTCCTCATCGTAACCCTAATGTTACTACTAAAGTATGTAGTCCTTGAAAAGTTCCTTCTCGTGAAATATCTCGTCATCATTGATATATTGTTAATAATGTAATAATTAAACCTAAAAATAATAAATTAGGATTAAATTGATGAAATCATTTAACTATTCCTGAAACTGTGATTATAGCTCCTAATGCTCCTGTTAAAGGTCAAGGGCTATAGTCCACTAAATGAAAAGGGTGATTAGCGTGAGTTGACATTAGTTTACTTCTCTAGAATATAAAGTTCTTAAAACTGCAAATACATATGATTGAATAATTGCAACAGCACACTCAAGAACTAATAATGCAATTTGAGCAATAATTAATAAAGATAAAATTATATAGGATAAGGAAGGGCCAGTATTTCCTAATAAAGTTAATAGTAAGTGACCAGCAATTATATTAGCTGCTAGTCGAACCGCTAAAGTTCCAGGTCGAATTATATTTCTAATTGTTTCAATACAAACTATAAAAGGTATTAAAATAGCAGGAGTTCCTTGAGGTACAAGATGAGCAAATATGTGTTGGGTGTGATTAATTCAACCATAAATTATAAAACTTAACCACAAAGGAAGGGCTAATGATAAAGTAAGAGTTAAGTGTCTTGAGCTTGTAAAAATATATGGAAATAATCCTAAAAAATTATTAAATAAAATAATAGAGAATAAAGAAATAAATATAAAAGATCTTCCTATATGTCCTGTAGGCCCTAATAAAGTTTTGAATTCATTATGTAGAGTTACAATAATATTATTTCAAATTAAATTATAACGAGAAGGAATTAATCAATATAATGAAGGAATTATTAAAAGTCCTAAAAAAGTTCTTATTCAATTAAGAGATAAATTTAAAATATTTGTAGAAGGATCAAAAACAGAAAAAAGATTAGTTATCATTTTCAATTTAAAGATAAAGAAGAAATTTTATTAATTTCTTTTACGTTAGGAGATTTTGGGGAGTAAGAATAATAATTTATTACATTAAATAATAATAAAATAAGAGAAAAAAGAATAAATAAGCTTAATCAATTAATTGGTGCTATCTGTGGAATTAAAGAATATTAGATTATAACTAATAATTTTAGCTTGACATACTAATGTTAATTTAACTAATTCTTTCATTAGAAGTAGATGCTAGTCTACTATTATGTGGTTTAAGAGACCAATACTTGCTTTCAGTCATCTAATGAAGCAGCTCTTATTGCTGAAATTCATTTAATAAATGTATTTGTTGTAACTCTTTCAATTACAATAGGTATAAATCTATGGTTAGCACCACAAATTTCAGAACATTGCCCAAAAAATAATCCTGGTCGATTAATTAAAAATCTTGTTTGATTTAATCGACCTGGAGTAGCATCAACTTTAATTCCTAAAGCTGGGATTGTTCATGAATGAAGAACATCTGCAGCAGAAACTAATATTCGAATTTGAGTATTTATAGGTAAAACAGCTCGATTATCAACATCTAAGAGACGAAATCCATCAGCTTCTAATTCATTAGATGGAATTATATAAGAATCAAATTCTAATGCAATAAAATCAGAATATTCATATCTTCAATATCATTGATGTCCGATTGTTTTTAAAGTAATAGCAGGATCTCTAACTTCATCTAATAAATATAATAATCGTAAAGAGGGTAATGCAATAAAAATTAATGTAATAGCAGGAAGAATTGTTCAGATTACTTCAATTCCTTGGCTTTCAAGTAAATAACGATTTGTATAAGTATTAAAAAATAAAGATCTTATTATATAACCAACTAATACTGTAATTATAATTACAATTAATATAGTATGATCATGAAAAAAAGTTAATTGTTCCATCAATGGAGAAGCTCTATTTTGTAAACCTAAATTTCTTCATGTTGACATTAGTATTCTAATAAAAGAAAAATCTTTATATATAGAGCTTAAATCTATTGCACTAATCTGCCATATTAGAAGTTAGAAAGTAAAGGTAATTCAGAATAACTGTGTTCGGCAGGAGGTATTTTTTGATACCACTCAACAGAAGTTGATAAATTAATTGGATAAAGAATTGAACGATTAGTAATTATACTTTCTCAAATAATAAATAAAAATATTAAAACTCCAATAAAAGAAATAATTCTTCCAATTGATGAGATAATATTTCATGTTGTATAAGCATCTGGGTAGTCTGAATATCGTCGAGGTATTCCTGCTAGCCCTAAAAAATGTTGTGGAAAAAAAGTTAAATTTACTCCAATAAATATAATTAAAAATTGAATTTTTAATCATTGAGGGTTTATTGCTAATCCTGTAAAAAGAGGGTATCAATGAATAAATCCTGCTATAATTGCAAAGACTGCCCCTATTGATAAAACATAATGAAAATGAGCAACTACATAATAAGTATCGTGTAAAATAATATCTAAAGAAGAATTAGCTAAAACTACTCCTGTTAATCCCCCTACAGTAAATAAAAAAACAAACCCTAAAGATCAGAGTAATGATGGACTATAAGTAAATTGTGATCCATGTAATGTTGCTAATCAACTAAAAATTTTAATTCCTGTTGGAACAGCAATAATTATTGTTGCAGAAGTAAAATAAGCTCGAGTATCTACATCTATACCGACTGTAAATATATGATGAGCTCATACAACAAATCCTAATAAACCAATTGCTAGTATAGCGTAAATTATTCCTAATGTTCCAAAAGTTTCCTTTTTACCTGATTCTTGAGAAATAATATGAGAGATTATCCCAAATCCAGGTAAAATCAAAATATAAACTTCAGGGTGACCAAAAAATCAAAATAAATGTTGATACAAAATAGGGTCTCCCCCTCCCGCAGGATCAAAAAATGAAGTATTTAAATTTCGATCAGTAAGAAGTATTGTAATTGCCCCAGCTAAGACAGGTAAAGATAAAAGTAAAAGAAGAGCTGTAATAGCGACAGATCAAACAAATAAAGGTATTCGATCAAGAGTTATTCCAGTTGATCGCATATTAATTACCGTTGTAATAAAATTTACTGCCCCTAAAATAGAAGAAATTCCAGCTAAATGTAGTGAAAAAATTGCTAAATCAACAGAAGCTCCTGCATGTGCAATAGTTGAAGATAAGGGAGGGTAAACTGTTCAACCAGTCCCAGCTCCATTTTCAACTAATGAGCTAGTGAGTAATAATGTTAAAGAAGGAGGTAAAAGTCAAAATCTTATATTATTTATTCGTGGAAAAGCCATATCAGGGGCTCCTAATATTAAAGGGACAAGTCAATTCCCAAAACCTCCAATTAAAATTGGTATTACTATAAAAAAAATTATGACAAAAGCATGAGCTGTTACAATCACATTATAAATTTGATCATCCCCAATTAAAGCTCCCGGTTGTCCTAATTCTGCTCGAATTAATAGTCTTAATGAAGTTCCTACTATTCCAGATCAGGCACCAAAAATAAAATATAATGTTCCAATATCTTTATGATTTGTTGAAAAAAGTCATTTTCGCAATGATAAAATGACTGAAGTTTTAGGTATTAAACTGTAAATTTAATTATGAGGATAACCTCTTTTATCAATTTGGCTTTATAGTCAATTATGACATTAGACTGCAATTCTAAAGGAGTATTTTTATACTAAGGCTTAAAGAAAATTCTTTATTTATAATTTTGAAGACTATTAGTTTAGTTAACTTAAAGCCTTCTTAAAAGATGTTAACTATTAAAGTAATCAAAAATAACCCGGTAATTGAAAGAATAGATAATGTTAGTGTTACAAAATTTAAATTATTTTGATTGAGTTTGAAAGTTCATTTTAATTCTGAATTTGCTATTATAAATGAAGAATAAGTAATTCGTAAATAAAAATACAATGTAATTAAAGATATCGTTACTATGATTAAAATTAAAAAAATTTGATTTCTTTCAATAAAAGTTTGGATAACAATTCATTTTGGCAAAAATCCTAAGAATGGGGGAAGACCTCCTAAGGATAATAAAGAAATTATTAAACAAAATTTTACAAGAACAGAATGAGAAAGAGAAAATATTTGGTTTAAATGAAAGATTTTGAATGAATTAAATAAAAAAATAATTGTTATAGAAAGAAAAGAATATAAAATAAAATAACTAAAAAATAAATTTTCTCTAATAGAAAGAGCACCTAACATTCAACCAATATGATTAATTGATGAATATGCTATTAATTTTCGTAGTGATGTTTGGTTTAACCCTCCTAAGGACCCAATTGTAACTGAAGCTATAATAATTATAAAAATAATATTTTTTTCTCAACAATAAGAAATTAATATTAAAGGTGCAATTTTCTGCCACGTTATTAAAATAAATCTATTTATTCAGTTTAAACCTTCTATAACCCCTGGAAATCAAAAATGAAAAGGGGCAGCTCCTATTTTTAATAGGAGGGAGGAATTAATTATTAAATTAATAATGTAATTACTTTCTGGGAAGAAAAAAGCAAAAAAATTATTTTGATTTAATAAAATTACTGAAAATAAAAGTGTGGCTGAGGCTAATGCTTGAGTTAAAAAATACTTTAAAGAAGCTTCTGTAGCTATTAAATTATTTGAGTTAATTATTAAGGGAATAAATGATAATAAGTTAATTTCTAACCCTATTCAAGCTCCTATTCAAGAATTAGAAGAAATTGAAATTAAAGTTCCTCTAATTAAAGTTATTATAAATAAAAATTTAGAGGGATTTAAAAACATTAAAAAGAAGAAGATTTATTACTTCTATAATTAGGGTATGAACCTAATAGCTTAATTAGCTTATCTTTTTATAAAAATATGTTTTAGTGTATGACGCACAAAAGTTTTTGATACTTTTAGAAATAGTTTAATTCTATTAAATATAATGAAGGTAAGAGTTATCTTACTTTATTTACCCTATCAAGATAATCCTTTAGTCAGGCACTTCATT